CGATGTCTTACTCCATGGATTCGAGGGAACAAGAGAACAATAGCCTGACAAATATTTTGTTCGGTCCGATTCAGGTGCCAATTCAGGTACCAAATAGAACCCATCATTGGTTTGATCATTGATAAGGTGAATACCCAGGCCCTTCAATGCTAGGCATAATGAGGATAAGGACCTCAAAATAACCTCTTTTCGTCCTATGAACTTTAAGGTGTATGAAGTATCATATTTGACTCTTGGGGCGGATTGATAGAGACTCCATTTAACTTAGGTTGATCTAGGCCGGAGGCAGACCTACGTCAGGGTAACCCTTCTTTGAAACACTTTGGTATTGCTCCCGGATCAGAATTCAAATAATGAATCCGAGCGCATGGAGCCATCTCGTTATCTTCCTGTCAAGAAAAAATATGGTAGACTAGCCGATCTTTTTATCAGTTAATGAAAGAGCCCAATGCAAAAAAAAACGCATGTTGGGTCTTTGAAACAGTTCGAATCATTTCGATAATAATAAGTTTGATCTGTTTTACCGAGAAGGTCTACGGTTCGAGTCCGTATAGCCCTATACATTTTTGTATTCATTTCCTAATTAGTGCGTGTGACCGGCCGGTTGATTGTTCCATAGAAATGGAATCATTCCCACAGGATCACGGAGATCCCTCGGGGCTTGAAAACAATAATTTATTCCAATGGATCCAATCGGATCGGTATTTTCAAATCTCGGATAAACAAACCCATTCTTCTTCATTAATCTTCGTCTGTGAATGACATACGGCCTTTTTCCTCTTTTATTTGTCCATGATCCAAGATTTAGTGATACACCTTTGCTTTGGTATACCCAAGTCAATTTATGAAGTCAAAATCATAACATGAGCCTGGCTCAAGAAAAACTCCAACCTGACCCAACCAAATCAAACCCAAATTCAATCTAATAGTAAGTCACATTATCTAGAACCTATTCTTGTTCTTGTATTTGTAGAAAAGCCAGAGTTTCAAAAACGAAGCTCTTTGGTAAGTTTCATTGTACAATAGGCTTTTCTTCGTATAACCGGCTTAGCAAAGCAAGTAGTCATTTTTCTGTACAATACTTAAACTTATAACTTATTTTTTTTTATTCCAATTTACCCAATCCAATTTGTTCATCATTCCAATTCTACCAATGCAGACTTTATCTAAAAAGATTAGGGCCCGTTTGAACTTGGATGAGTTAGGAATCCCCCGACGTATCGCCTTTTGGCAGAACAACAATCCCAATTCATTGTTTTAGAGACAATGAATTGGTCCTAAATGTATCAACGCACCCTCTTCTATTTCTATGTTCTATGAGTTGGTTTTGGGATGGGGAGATTTTGTCTATCGAATCGTTCGACAACGCATGATTCCATTCGAAGTATCTTCTGTAAATCATTTACGATTCAGCCGACTCTACCATTAAACTATGCCCCATTTTGTAGGTTTGCTTCAAAAGAAACGTTTTTTGTTGTCACGAAACCTAACTCGTTGGTTGGTCCTGCTAGGTGTTATTATTACATTAAATAAATAAGTATTTCGAGTCATTCCAAATCACGATCTTTAGTCCTAGAAATGGGTCTGAAATGATTCTTTCAAGACTTCTAACTCGGGGGTAAAGCCGGGGCCGGGGTAGTACAGGTCCAAAGTTTCCTAATTTGGGTATAGGAACCCATGAGTTTTTATATGTAAGGGTTCCTCACAATTCAATGGATTGAATCAAATCAATTAAGTATAAATCTGGGACAGGGAGAGAGAATCGAATCGGTCGATGCATTCCGTTTTCGTATCCGTATCAAATCAATAGAAACAATAATCCTCTATCCGGATCTTAATGAAAAGAATACACCAACACAGCCACGTAGAATATACCATAAATCCCGAGATGGAAATTCCTAGAAATTCTATTACATCTGACTACTGACTATATTCTAAATCACTAAGAAAAAAAAAAAAGAGAGAGAGAGAAAAAATGGGCCAGACCTCCTCTTTGGCTCTATTATATTAATAGAATATTGAAATTCTTTATGTTTAATATTTCATTTAATCTTATTTGAATAATATTGTTTGAATATTATTTCAATTTCAATTCATATTATTTAAAATATTCTTTAAAAAAAATTCCTTAATTCCTTTTTTTGTTTGATAGAAAACCCGAGGCAAGGTAGGAGAGAGTTTGATTTGTATAATAGCATTATATGTCTACACCATATCTAAATAGAATCGAAGTAAGTGTAAGTGGGATTCCGTTGGATGAATCTTGAGACGATACATGACCCACAACAAGTAAACAAACGAAACTATGTGGTTTGATCAAAATTGTTGTTTCGACTAATGCAGTTATGGATGAATTGAGAATTCCAATTTGAATCAACTAATTCGGTATATTCCACATTAATAGGAGTGCTTCTATGTTTCTGCTTCACGAATATGATATTTTCTGGGCATTTCTAATAATATCAAGTGTTATTCCTATTTTGGCATTTCTAATTTCCGG